TCTACATAGATACAAAAAAGGGTAGATGGGAGAATTAAGAATTGGAAAAAAAAATATCGGATTTTTAATGTATTCCATCAATCTAAGTGGAATAAGCAAACTGGATTCCTTGTTGGTTAGTCAAATTCCAACGAAAACCACATAATTGAAAGAAATGAAATGTCCGAATTTGAGATTTATATGATCAATAAACTAAGGTTTTGTTGTTATCGACCATGGAATTCGACAGAAGCAATGAGAAATAGATACGAATAAAGCAGGATTAAGGGGGGAAATAAAAAAATAGTAGAGAAAAGTTATACAAAGTTATATACAAATCACTACCCCCCCCTTGATATTTCTTTAATTGAATTTCGTTTGATTAGGTCGAAGTTCCTTAAAAACTTCTGCCTTCTTTAAAATATCCTGAACAGTTCCTGTAGGTTGAGCACCCTTTTCAAGGAAATATAGAATAGCAGGAACATTTAAATAAGTTTGATTCTTCAGTGGATCATAAAAACCCACTTTTCGAAGATCTTTTCCTTCTCTTCGGGATCGAACATCAATTGCAACGATTCGATAGACGGCTCATTGGGATAGATGTAGATGAACAATACCCCCCCTAGAAACGTATAGGAAGTTTTCTCCTCGTACGGCTCGAGAAAAAATGATTTGATTCGAAGTTTTGTCTATGTATGGAATTCTAATAAATGACAAATGAACCTATAAAATCAATTAGACTATGATTTAAATCTTTTTTTTTCTTCTTCCTTCCTGAAAATGAAAAAGAAACCATTCGTACTCATAACTCAAGTTGGATAACTCTCAAATAGCTTATAAGGAAAAAATCTTTAATAAATTTCATTTCTTGAGTGGTCTTTACCCCCTTTCTTTTGTTTGTCTCGTTTAAAATTCTATTTTGATTCTTCAGTCTGATCCAGTTATTGAGACTATCGAGACAATTAAAATGGTGTTTCCTTGTTCTGGGATCCTTTATCTTTGTTTTAAATCATTGGGTTTAAACATTACTTCGGTGCTTCTTAATCCTTTCAAAATGGCAGCAACATACCCTTTTTTGTGATTTCTCTTTCTATCAAAGAATCCTACGGACAGTTGATTCCCGCGTGATACACTTTGGATCGAAAACGTTTGATCAATTCCAACAGGTTTTGCTTTTGAATTGGAAACTTGCTCAAATTGGATCCTTTCCATTTCTATATTGAAGATATATTTACGAAGTTGTTCCAATTTATTGATTGGCATTAACCCTAGATCCTTGCCCCCGAGAAATGAATTAATCCTTTCTACTCGAGCTCCATCGTGGACTATTTACAACCCAACAAAAAACAAAAAACGAAGGGTTCGAGTGAAACAGAACAAACGATGTCGAGTCAAGAGCACCTTCATTCCTATATAAATATAAAATAGCGGATGTAAAAATCCACAACGGATCTGTCCTTCAAGTCGCACGTTGCTTTCTACCACATCGTTTCAAACGAAGTTTTACCATAACATTCCTCTAATTTGGAACCGGTATGGAATTGATTCAATCATGGAATCATGAATAGTCATTGGTTCAGTTGTACATAGACATCGCGTAATCTATACTTTTTCTTCTATATATGATATATGTGTAAAGATTTTTCTGAAAAAGTCTTAGCAAGACACCCTCTTTAACATATATATATAAAGAAATAGAAATAGATAAACGAATAAATAAGTTCTTTTTGAGTCTGCAACTTCAAGTGACTCAATAGGATAGATTGACCTATTTCCTACTTTTTGAGTACCAAAGATTCAACTTACAAGGAATCATTCGAAATATTTATTAAAACTATTTCGAATGGAAAAAGGTTCCTATTTAGACATCATTAAAAGATAAGTCTTTTTTTTTTAATTGACCCATCACTGATTTCAAATAGATAAATAGATCACAGAAAAGAAGAACGAAATCCCATTTTTTTTCATGAGATGGATAAAAAAACTGATGTAAGGTAAGATTTGAATCTTTATTCTTTTCATCTGATTACGAAAATCAAAATCGAAAAAATAGAGAGGGGTTTTCGTATCTATCAGATAGACTGAACAATTGTCACTGTTATAGATATTCTATAATACTTAATTTAACTAATTTTAGTTTAAAAAATTTAAGGGATCCCAAACCTTTTTCACAAAAACCGAAAGACTATTGTCATTGAAATAGAACGATACATACATATAAGCTAAACATTTCCTCATTTTATATGTATTTTGTTTAACATGGGGTTGAGTAATATTTCAATAAACGAATCTTGTCATAAAGTGAATAAAAGGGATAGGATAAATCACCCCTGCCTCAATCCAATCGTTAGATAGATTTACAATTCTTCATTATAGCCAAACAAAAAAAAATACCTAAATAAAATCAAAAAAATGAGATTCAAAGAAAATACATCGGTTCCATAACATATATAAATATGTTATTTGATCATTTGTTAATGAGATTTGGACAGATACAGATCTTTAAATTAATACTGATTATCTCCTATCCACTCCCCTATTCTTTCTATGGGAATGATAGAGCATAAAAAAAAGGAATCCTGATCCGGTATGGGAAATGACTTGTCTAGTTACAAAGACAAACAATAAGTCCAAATTTAGTCAAGCTTTAGTCTAACCCACTACGAGACTTAGTCCTATTGATTGAATTTAATTAGTACCAAGAACTCGCTCTTGTTTCGAATTCAGAGATCTCGAAAAAAAATCTAATTACTAATTAGACTCCCTCATTTACGGGATAAATAATAAGAGATAGGGAATATAGATTCTTTTGCATCTCGATTCAAAATACATCCATCATTGAAAATTCAAATAGATATGGGATGGAAAGTTTTTCCAAGTAACTAACTTCCCTAAATATCAAAGGGAATGAACATATGATGAAAAGCCCACCCAACTTTTTTGAATTCAAACTCTTTTGTTTTGATCCATGTTCTCATCTTACCTGATAAAAAATAGATTCAGGTCCAGATGCGTGTCATTTGAACTCGATTCAGTTCAGTTTGTGAAAAAAGATATGATTCATATGAGATATAAAAGAATCACATTCCATCTAAAATTAGACTTTAAACAGAAAGTTGTTAAAGAAAACAATCTTTATTCAAAAATTCTAAAAAAATGGATATGGCTCTGGGACGGAAGGATTCGAACCTCCGAATAGCGGGACCAAAACCCGTTGCCTTACCACTTGGCCACGCCCCATTATCAATTTCTAATCTACACTAAGAAACAATAATATTGTTATTGGTTGTTTGTCAACTCCAGTCCAAATATCTATAGAATAGATTATTACTAGAATTTTAATCCATATAGATATAGAATTCAACTTAATTTATTGATCATTACATATAATTCAATTAAGATATTGTATGAAAGTATGATTTCTTCTATTCTCCTTTGAGAATTGGAGGATTTTTGATTGGGTGGGTTCAAAGAAAAAGAAGGATTTTTTGTATACCTTACTTCCTTTCTTCCTTTTTCCTTATATCAATAACTCAATCAAAATGCAATTATCTCCAAGAACAAAATGTCTGTTATGCTTAATATCTTTAGTTTGATCTGTATTTGTCTTAATTCTGCCCTTTATTCGAGTAGTTTTTTCTTCGGCAAATTGCCCGAAGCCTATGCTTTTTTGAATCCAATCGTAGATGTTATGCCAGTCATACCTGTGTTTTTTTTTCTCTTAGCCTTTGTTTGGCAAGCTGCTGTAAGTTTTCGATGAGATCCTTAATAATATCCTAGAAAATTCATGATTTCTTCGAGAAAAAATTCTCTAACAATTGATAAAATCAGATAAGTTTTAGAGTCTGAACCCTCGATTCACACATTGAAATTCTTGGATAGTCGCCATAAATCCGGCTTACCCCATTTCCTCCTTTTTTTTGACCCTTTTCCAGTGAAAGACCCTAACCCTATTATATTAGGGTCTCCCACAATATCAAATTTGGATATGAAAGAAATTTTTGTTAATGAAAAACTCTTATTCCAAATGAATTTCTGACAATTCATTTTCTAGAAAAACCTCATTTCTTGGTGTCAAAATAGGATATGTGGTAGAAAAATGGAAGATCTATTCTCTTTTTTTTTTTCCAAAAAAATCATCTTGGAGATTGTGTAATGCTTACTCTGAAACTCTTCGTTTATACCGTAGTGATATTTTTTGTTTCTCTCTTCATCTTTGGATTCCTATCTAATGATCCAGGACGTAATCCTGGACGTGAAGAATAAAATCCAAAGGGTTTTTCCTTGGTTAATTTTCAAATTTTCTTAGGATTTTATCTATTCCACACGTTTAACTAAGATTTGAAAAATCTGAAAAAAAAAAATAAATAAATCAAGTCATCAACGGAACCGGAAAGAGAGGGATTCGAACCCTCGGTACGAATAACTCGTACAACGGATTAGCAATCCGACGCTTTAGTCCACTCAGCCATCTCTCCCAATTGAAAAAGAGAATTACTACATTACACATAATGTAAGGAGTCTTTCTTTCTCTATTCTATAGAGATATACAAATCAGGAATTTCTTTTAGATTAGATAAAGGAAGGGCTCGAACGAGCCTATAAATAAAAATAAAGAAAAAAAAAAGAAGACATCTTTGTGTTGATTTTGTTCGAAAGGCCCTTCTTATTCTGATGGCCTGGCCCTGGTCAGTACCTAGCCGGGCCCCTTTTTTTGTTCCAACGAATTATAGATAAATAATGATTTATTTGATTTGAAATCAAAAATGCTTGTTATTTATTATATTCAATTGAATATAAAATATTCAAGCAACAACAAAAAGAAGAAAGACTATTTACATTCTTTTTATTTTTCTATTTGAATTTTAGTTTCATTTTCGGAACTAAAAAAGAAACTATCGATTTTTCCACAATGCATTTTTCTGTTATGATTTTAGTGTTTTTTTTGATCCGTAGCTATCAAAACTTCTTCAGCAAAAGAGAAAACTTTAGTTATTTAATTTAAATTAAATGAACCCTCC